ACGCAACGATGATTATTTTCTACAAACCATAAAGACATCGGAACCTTATATTTTATTTTCGGGGCCTGAGCTGGAATAGTTGGAACAGCCCTAAGATTGATTATTCGAGCTGAGTTAGGACAACCAGGAAGCCTAATTGGGGACGACCAAATTTATAATGTTATTGTAACCGCCCACGCTTTCGTAATAATTTTCTTTATAGTAATGCCTATTATAATTGGTGGATTTGGAAATTGATTAGTACCATTAATATTAGGAGCCCCAGATATGGCTTTTCCCCGTATAAATAATATAAGTTTTTGACTTTTACCCCCCTCTCTAACACTACTCCTCTCTAGAGGGATAGTGGAAAGAGGTGTAGGTACAGGATGAACTGTTTACCCCCCTCTATCGGCTAGCATCGCACACGCCGGTGCTTCTGTTGATATGGGAATTTTCTCGCTCCATTTGGCCGGGGTTTCTTCAATTTTAGGGGCCGTTAATTTTATAACTACTGTTATCAATATACGAAGAACCGGAATAACTATAGACCGAATTCCCCTTTTTGTTTGATCTGTCTTTATTACCGCCCTCCTTCTTCTTCTATCATTACCTGTTCTAGCAGGGGCTATCACTATGCTCTTAACAGACCGAAATTTAAATACCTCTTTCTTTGACCCCGCGGGTGGGGGAGACCCAGTTCTCTACCAACACCTATTCTGATTCTTCGGGCACCCGGAAGTTTATATTCTTATCTTACCCGCCTTTGGTATAATTTCACACATCATTAGACAAGAGTCAGGTAAAAAAGAAGCATTCGGAACCTTAGGTATAATTTACGCCATGTTAGCTATTGGGGTCTTAGGTTTTGTTGTTTGAGCTCACCACATATTCACAGTCGGTATGGACGTAGACACTCGAGCCTATTTTACCTCTGCCACTATAATTATTGCCGTCCCGACTGGAATCAAAATTTTTAGTTGACTCGGAACTCTTCACGGGACACAACTTAACTATAGTCCCTCACTCTTATGGGCTTTAGGATTTGTCTTTCTATTCACAGTAGGGGGGTTAACAGGAGTCGTTCTAGCAAACTCTTCAATCGACATCATCTTACATGATACTTATTATGTAGTGGCCCACTTCCACTACGTCTTATCAATAGGAGCTGTGTTTGGAATCTTTGCAGGAATTGCCCATTGATTTCCACTATTCACAGGACTAACACTAAACCCTAAATGATTAAAAATTCATTTTTTAACTATGTTTGTAGGAGTTAATTTAACCTTTTTTCCCCAACACTTTTTAGGTTTAAATGGAATACCTCGTCGATATTCTGACTACCCAGATGCCTATACTCCCTGAAATGTATTATCCTCTATTGGATCAACTATTTCACTAATTGCTGTCTTAGGCTTTGTTATCATTGTGTGAGAGGCCTTAATTTCAGCCCGTCCAGTAATGTTTTCATTATTTCTCCCGACATCGATTGAATGACAGCATAATCTCCCACCCGCAGACCACAGATATATAGAAATCCCATTAATTACTAACTTCTAAAATGGCAGACAGATGCATAGGATTTAAGCTCCTACCAGGAAGAATAGTTCTTCTTTTAGAATCAATGGCAACATGAGGTCACTTAGGGTTTCAAGATAGAGCATCACCGCTAATAGAACAATTAATTTTTTTCCATGATCACGCTATAGTAGTACTAATTCTTATTACTACTTTAGTGGGGTACATAATGGCTACATTATTCTTTAATACACTAACAAATCGATTTTTACTTGAGGGCCAAACAATTGAAATTATCTGAACAGTTCTTCCCGCTTTAATTTTAATCTTTATTGCGCTGCCCTCCCTACGACTCTTATATCTTCTTGATGAGGTAAATAATCCAAGAGTTACCCTTAAGACAATCGGCCACCAATGATATTGAAGATATGAGTACTCAGACTTCTTACAAGTGGAGTTTGACTCTTACATGCTCCCCTCAAATGATCTCCCCGAGAATGGATTTCGTCTCCTAGATGTTGATAATCGTACAGTGCTTCCCATAAACACCCAAATCCGGGTTTTAATTAGAGCTGCTGATGTTATTCATTCATGGGCAGTTCCTTCTTTAGGGATCAAAGCAGATGCTATCCCAGGGCGGTTAAATCAAGTTGCTTTCCTTATAAATCGACCGGGATTATTTTACGGACAGTGTTCAGAAATTTGTGGAGCCAATCACAGCTTTATACCCATTGTAATTGAAAGAGTGTCAGTTAATTCCTTCCTAAACTGAATCTCTTCCGCCAGAGATACCTCATCAGGTGACTGAAAGTAAGTGTAGGTCTTTTAAACCTATAATAGTAATTAACGACTACTCCTGATGAAAGAAAAATTAGTTAATCCATAACATAAGCTTGTCAAGCTTAAATCATCGAACGATCGATATTTTTCGATTCCACAAATAGCCCCCCTTTTATGATTAAACCTTTTCATCATATTTTCAACCACTTTCTTAATATTTCTTGCCCTAAATTACTTCATTAAAGTTCCCTCTAAAATTGAAACCCCTAAACCCTCTCACCTTAAAACAGAAATAAACTGAAAATGATAACTAACTTATTCTCCGTTTTCGACCCCACTTCAAGAATCTTAGCCCTCCCTCTTAACTGATTATCGACCTTTCTAGGAATATTATTTATTCCCTCACTTTACTGAATCATGCCCTCTCGTTGATCACTATTTTGGTCCAAAGTAACTGAGACTCTCCACAAAGAATTTAAAACTTTGTTGGGGCCCGCTCACCCAGGCTCAACAATTATCTTCGTAAGCCTATTCAGATTAATCGTATTTAATAATTTTTTAGGCCTCCTCCCATACGTCTTCACTAGTACAAGACATCTCGTAATAACTCTTTCTCTTGCTCTCCCTCTATGATTTGCTTTTATATTATTTGGTTGGATTAACCACACTCAACACATATTTGCTCATTTAGTCCCTCAAGGAACCCCATCAGCACTGATGCCATTTATGGTTTTAATCGAAACAATTAGAAATGTAATCCGGCCAGGAACCCTGGCCGTCCGGCTAGCTGCTAACATAATCGCTGGGCACCTTCTACTAACTCTCTTAGGAAGAACAGGACCCTCCCTATCCACTACACTGGTCTCCTTACTTATCCTAAGCCAAATTCTACTATTAATTTTAGAGTCTGCTGTTGCAATTATCCAATCTTATGTGTTTGCTGTCTTAAGAACTTTATATGCCGGGGAAGTTACATAACTAATGACATCATCTCATGGACATCACACTTACCACCTTGTAGATATAAGACCGTGACCTTTAACAGGGTCGATCAGAGCAATAATATTAACTACCGGGTTAACTAAATGGTTCCACCAATTTAACCCAGATCTCCTTATTCTAGCAGTTATCGCAACCTCCCTCACCATACTTCAATGATGACGCGATATCACACGAGAAGGTACTTACCAAGGATTACACACAAAAACTGTTACACTAGGCCTTCGGTGAGGAATAATTCTCTTTATTACATCAGAAGTCCTCTTCTTTTTTTCCTTCTTTTGAGCTTTTTTTCATAGTAGTCTTTCCCCTAACGTGGAAGTAGGGAGTTGCTGACCCCCTGCGGGAATTCAATCCTTTAATCCCTTTCAAATCCCCCTCCTAAACACCGCCGTCTTATTAGCCTCAGGAGCAACTGTAACCTGAGCCCACCACGCCATTATAGAGGCTAACCACTCCCAAGCCATGCAAAGACTGGGTCTCACCATTGTACTAGGAGTTTATTTCACGGCCCTTCAGGCTTTAGAGTACTTTGAAGCCCCTTTTACAATTGCCGACTCCGTCTACGGTTCAACATTCTTTGTGGCCACTGGCTTTCACGGTCTTCATGTAATTATTGGAAGAAGCTTCTTAATGGTTTGTTTATACCGATTATACAAGTGCCACTTCTCATCTCACCACCATTTTGGGTTTGAAGCGGCCGCTTGGTATTGACACTTTGTCGACGTAGTCTGACTCTTCTTATACATCTCTATTTATTGATGAGGAGGTTAAGCCTTTTTAGTATAAAAGTATATTTGGCTTCCAACCAGAGGGTCTAGAACATTCTAGAAAAGGCAATGATCATTCTATTATTATGTATTTCTCTAACTCTGATTATTAGCTCTGTTGTTATAATTCTAGCTTCTCTATTAGCCAAAAAAACAATTATAGACCGTGAAAAGAACTCACCGTTTGAGTGTGGGTTTGACCCAAAAGGATCAGCCCGATTGCCATTTTCTTTGCGATTTTTCTTAATCGCTGTTATTTTCTTAATTTTTGATGTAGAAATTACGCTACTGTTACCCTTGGCGACAATTATCCACATGTCCAATATTTCGGCGTGAGCTTTTACCGGATTTTTCTTCATTCTTATTCTTTTACTAGGCCTATACCACGAGTGAAACCAGGGGGCCTTAGAGTGGGCGTATTGGGGTTGTAGTCAACTATGATATTTGATTTGCATTCAAGTGGTGTTCTTCCTAGGACCATCCTCATAAGTAAAAAGCGAACTATTGCACTCAGTTTCGGCCTGAGCTTTGGTGTTAAATCACCTTTACTTGTTGGTTAAAGCCAAAAAGAGGCATATCACTGTTAATGATAGAACTGAAGCCGTCCCTTCTAACCAAGGAGGTAGGATGATCAAGAAGAAGCTGCTAACTTCTCCCTTAAGCGGTTAAAATCCGTTTATACCTCTGTTATTATAGTGTAAAAAACACATTACATTTTCGTTGTAAAACTAAAGGTATTCACCCCTTTTAAAAACAGCATTAAAATAAGAACCATCCACGGATAATTAACTATCTCCTCTGCGGCTTCAACACAATGCTCTTAAAATTAAGCTACATGGATAAATTACTATAAAAAACAAAATAATAAACCATAATAAAAACCTCAGTATATAGACTTTCATACTATTATCCTGAAGCACTTGTAGGTACCCGGCTCCCTTAGTAGTAACTCTATAGATTCCCTGGCCCCCATAATACTCTGATCAACCCATGTCACCAATTTTTTGATATATTTCTCCACCACCCAAGAAATTTTTTCTTACTCCGTATGTGGATAAATAGGGTATAAACCACATAGACCCTATAAAAACAGTACCTGAGTATACTTTCAAACAATTTAACTCATAATTTACAACCACCAGATTTAATATATAACCAATTAAGCCCCCCACTGCACTAACTCTTAGTGCCAATGTCTTAAAAGATAATCTTATGCAAATCATATAGGGACAAGGGAAAATTAACCAAGATAAAGCAGCCCCACCAAACACAGCCCCTACCCCCAATATTATTATAGGGCTAGTCATAACAGAAGCGTTATCAGAAACAGAGTACAAATTCCCCAAATTAAAATCCCCTGATAGTGTATAATAAACTAATCGCATTGTATAACACACTGTTAGCCCTGTGGCCAAGGCGTATAATACAAAAGCCACTAAATTAATTGGTGATATAAAAGCCACTTCTAAAATAACATCCTTCGAATAAAACCCAGCCAAGAAAGGTGTACCACAAAGAGCCAAATTAGCTAAACTCATACATATCCCAGTTAAAGGCATATGGTAAACCAATCCCCCTATTATACGAATATCTTGATAATCCTTCACACTATGGATAATTGCCCCGGCACATATGAATAACAATGCTTTAAACAATGCGTGGGCTAGTAAATGAAAAAATGCCAAATCAGGGTAACCTAAAGCCAAGATTCTCATTATTACACCCAACTGGCTTAAAGTAGATAAAGCAATAATTTTTTTTAAGTCATACTCAAAATTAGCTCCCAGGCCTGCTATAAATATAGTTAAACTAGCTAAGAGTAAAAGCACTATTTGGGATAACGACCCCTCTAAAGCCGCCCTAAAACGAATTAACAAATAAACACCGGCCGTAACCAGAGTAGAAGAGTGAACTAAAGCAGACACGGGGGTAGGGGCTGCCATAGCAGCTGGTAACCACGCTGAAAAAGGAATCTGAGCACTTTTCGTCATACCTGCTATGACCAATAGCCCCCATAATAACTCCTTATTCGATAAATCAGGTATATTATCCACGTAAAATAGAAAATTTCAACCACCACAACTAAAAAATAATGCAATCGCCAGCAAGATTGCAACATCCCCAATACGATTAGACAAGGCAGTTAGCATACCCGCATTAGCAGATTTTTCATTCTGATAATAAATAACCAAAACATAAGATACTAACCCTAGTCCATCCCAACCCAGTAAAATTCTAATTAAATTAGGACTAATAATTAAAAACCCCATAGATAAAACAAAAGCCAATACCAAGTACATAAAACGATTCACATTAGCGTCCCCCCTTATATATTCTCCCCTATAGTATAGAACCATAGAAGAAATAAATATTACAAAACCTAAAAACATAAAAGACATTCAATCTAAAATTAACGTCATAACAATTGAAGAAGAATTAACAGTCAACAACTCCCACTCAATAAACCAAGCCTGCCCCCTTCTTAAACAGACCAAAGATAGACCAACACAACACACTGAACTTAAAACCAAAAACAATATTCTAGAAATATATATAGAAACTATTCATAACACGGTTTAAAACGAATTATTTCGTATTTTCGGCACCACAAACCGACGTTTTTATTAAACTACTTAAACTTATAACAAGAAGACAACTCTTCTTCTCTTTAAAATTAACGCATTTAACGGAAGCCAATGTAATATTAATACTAAATACTCCCGCACTTTGCCCGAGCAACAAGAAAATAAAGCTCTATAATACTTACCGTGTTGGCTCAACGAAAATATGTATAACGTATAAGCAGCCCTAAAAAAAGATAACAACGAAATACCAACCATTCTAATTTTTCTTCAACTTACTACTCCAATAATTAATCTAATTTCCCCCAACAAATTTAAAGTTGGAGGAGCCGCCATATTACCCGCTCTTAAAAGGAACCACCACAATGCCATGCTCGGCATAAAATTCATTAACCCCTTTCTAATTAACAAACTTCGACTACCAATTCGCTCATAAACCATATTTGCTAAACAAAATAACCCGGAAGAACACAATCCATGACCAATTATAACAATTACTGCACCATTTAACCCCCATCAACCAAATACAACTAACCCTGATAGAACTAATCCCATATGAGCGACCGAAGAATAAGCAATTAAAGCCTTAATATCTACTTGACGAAGACATATTAAACTCACCACTAATCCCCCAACCAAACTAACTCTCACCCATACCCAAGATAAATTTTTATTGGCCTCTCTAAATAAAGGTAAAACTCGAATTAAACCATACCCCCCTAACTTTAGTAAAACTCCGGCTAAAATCATAGACCCTGCCACAGGGGCTTCAACATGAGCTTTTGGTAGTCATAAGTGAACGAGAAACATAGGAAGTTTCACAATAAAAGCAAACACTGTTACTAAATACCAAATACAAGAAACGAAACCGAACCCCCCAACTTCTTGGGTGAGGCCAAGTGTAAGTCTCCCCCCTTCTTTATAAAAGCAAATCAAAGAAACCAATAAAGGCAAAGAAGCAAATAATGTGTAAAACAACATGTAAACTCCAGCTTGCAAGCGCTCAGGTTGATAACCTCAACCCAAAATTAAAATTAAAGTGGGAATTAAAGAACTCTCAAAACTAATATAAAATATTAAGTAATCAGTGGATGAAAAGGTTAAAACAAGAAAAAACAATAAGATAATATTTACTAATAGAAACACACCAGGATAATTATTATCTTTCAAAATCTTTTGACTTGAACAAACCACTAAAGTAGTAATTCAAAACCTAAGCAAAATTAAAATATACCTCAACGAATCTATACCTAAGCACCATCCTCCCATAAAGAAATCAAAATCATGGTGGCATAACACTCCCATTAAAAAAGAGAGCACAAACAAAGAACTCTGAACAGCCCATCACTCTTTTACCAAAGGTGTCAATATAATACAAGACAACACAAACTTTAACATTGAAGGACTCTAAAACTTCTAAAACAATCATTTCCATGAGTACGGACCACGGACACAAGTAAAGCTAACCCTAGTGCCCCCTCGCAAGCCGCCAAAGTCAAAAAGAAAAGAACAAAATAGCTCTCATGCCCCAACCCAACCACGTGGAGGCACATAAATCAAAATACACTCAACATAATATATTCAAGGCTTAATAAAGTATTCAATAGATGCTTTCGCTTCGAAACAAATACCCATAAACCACACACTACTCTCACCAAAGGAATAAAATAATAAAAACTTAGAATTGACATTAGTTTTAATAGTTTAGAAAAAACACCGGTCTTGTAAACCGGAATCGAAGAATATCCTTCTTAAAACATCAGAGAAAAGAGTAAACTCCTATCGCCAGTTCCCAAAACTAGTATTTTTAATTAAACTATTCTCTGCATGTCTCTTACCATTATATTTTCTCCTATTATTATTATTTCCGCACTATTATTTACCCGACTTCTCCACCCCTTAGCTATAGGATTAAGATTATTAGTGCAAACTATAATGATCTGTGTCGTTGCCGGGCTCTCTATAAAATCTTTTTGGTTTTCTTATATTCTCTTTCTCATTTTTTTAGGAGGAATGTTAGTACTTTTTATTTATGTTGCTTCCCTAGCATCTAACGAAACATTTAGATTTTCAGGGGTTTTTTCAACTATCACCATCATGACTGTTTCAGCAAGTGTTTTACTACTATTTATTGACTCCTTAACCCTAAACCTCCCCGCCGTTGTCTCTCAACCTTGTACAATATCGAACGAAATTTTTTCGTCGACTCCCTCTCTCCTAAGTTCCATTTACAACAACACTACCATAAACCTAACTTTATTTATTGTACTATACTTGCTATTAACTTTAATTGCCGTAGTAAAAATTACTAACACTTTTTTCGGTCCCCTTCGATTATCCTCTTAATGACAATACCAATCCGTAAATCCCACCCCCTCTTTAAAATTGCTAACGGCGCCGTTGTCGACTTACCGGCCCCAGCAAATATTTCAACTCTTTGAAATTTTGGGTCTCTCTTAGGGCTCTGTTTAGTAGTTCAACTTGTTACTGGTCTTTTTTTATCAATACACTATACGGCCCACATTGACCTGGCATTTTCCAGTGTAGCCCATATTTGCCGAGATGTTAATTATGGGTGATTACTTCGGACCCTCCATGCCAATGGAGCCTCATTTTTCTTTATTTGTCTGTACCTTCACACAGGACGAGGTATATACTACGGATCTTTTCTTTACATACATGCATGATCTGTAGGAGTTGTAATCCTTCTATTAGTAATAGCAACCGCTTTTTTAGGATATGTACTACCTTGGGGACAAATATCATTCTGGGGAGCAACTGTTATTACTAATTTATTTTCAGCTATCCCTTATGTAGGACCAGACCTAGTTCAATGAATTTGAGGAGGATTTGCAGTAGATAATGCCACCTTAACTCGTTTTTTTACATTCCACTTCTTATTCCCGTTTGTAGTGGCCGCCGCTTCTATAGTTCATATTCTCTTCATCCACCAAACTGGTTCTAACAACCCCCTTGGAATCGTAAGAAATGTCGATAAAGTTCCCTTTCACCCTTACTTTACATTTAAAGATATTACAGGATTTGTAGTAATACTGGCTGCCCTTATCTTATTATCTCTCCTTGACCCATACTTGTTAGGTGACCCCGACAACTTTATCCCGGCTAACCCCTTAGTCACCCCGATCCACATTCAACCTGAATGATATTTTTTATTTGCCTATGCAATTTTACGGTCCATTCCCAATAAGCTAGGTGGAGTCATTGCCTTAGTTATATCTATCCTCATCTTACTCATTCTTCCTTTTACCCACACAGCTAAGTTCCGAAGTTTAACCTTTTATCCACTTAACCAAATTATATTTTGATCCTTAGTAGCAACTGTCTTCCTCCTTACCTGAATTGGTGCCCGTCCCGTAGAAGACCCCTATGTTTTAACAGGACAAATCTTAACAATTATATATTTCTCTTTTTACATTATCAATCCCCTAGTTCTTATATGATGAGATAAAATACTAGCCTAGTTACTTGGCTGATAGGAAAGCCCGTGTTTTGAAAGCTCGCCATAGAGGTTCGAGTCCTCTAGTAACTTTTCTTAAAAAAATACAAATTTATATTAAAAGAACAAAACAAAATAATTTTACTCCCATGAAAAAAACCAAGTAATTTAATGCCACAGGTAAAAACCTTTTTCAAGCAAGATATATCAACTTATCATATCGGAACCGGGGTAAAGTCCCCCGAACTCAAACAAAAGCAAACGCCACCATCACTAATTTTACATAATAAAGGGGGCTCAGCAAACCACCACCTAAGAAAAGTAAAGCAAACAATATTCTTATAAAAAGAATTCTAGCATACTCTGCCATAAAAATCAAAGCGAATCCCCCTCTCCTATATTCAGTATTAAACCCCGATACCAACTCAGATTCCCCCTCAGCAAAATCGAACGGCGTTCGATTTGTTTCCGCTAAACACGAAGCAAACCAAACCATTGCCAACGGAAAGGTAAACCACATAAATCAAATATCTCGTTGATATAAGCTAAAAAGACTTAAATCAAACCCGCCAACTAAAAAAATAAAAGATAACAATACCAAAGCCAATCTCACCTCATAAGAAATCGTTTGGGCTACCGCTCGTAAACTCCCTAATAATGAATACTTCGAGTTCGAAGACCACCCAGCTCTTATTGTAGTATAAACCCCCAAACTAGTACAACACAAAAAAAATAAAGTTCTCATATTAAAATTCATCAACCCTAATTCGTAAGGCATAACCAACCACACGATTAAAGATACAAATAACCTAAATACCGGGGATATATAATACGGCAAAAAATTAGATATTGTGGGAAGTGTTTGCTCCTTTGTAAATAGTTTTACAGCATCCGCAAAAGGTTGTAATAGCCCCATAAACCCTACTTTATTAGGACCTTTACGAATTTGAATATACCCTAAAATCTTTCGCTCTAACAAAGTAACAAAAGCCACTCCAACCAGGACACAAATAATCAAAACCAAATAGCTAACTACTATAATCAAAGATATCACCATACTACCTATGGGATTGTAAACCCACATTATTGGATCCTAAGTCCAATGCATAATTCTGCCAAGGCAGTAGTTAATATTAGCCCCTCTCAAAGAACTATTCCAACCACTCAATCCTTTCGTACTAAAGTGGTTTATTAAAACTAGGAGATAGAAACCGACCTGGCTTACGCCGGTCTGAACTCAAATCATGTAAGGATTTAAAGGTCGAACAGACCTTCCTCTGTAACTGCTGCACCACAAGGATCCCTTAATTCAACATCGAGGTCGCAACCCTTCTTGTCGATCTGGACTCTCAAAGAAGATTACGCTGTTATCCCTAAAGTAACTTAATCTTGTAATCTTTAATAAAGGATCAATTTTTAACCAATTAATATTGTATATCTAAAAAGAACAGTTATTTAATTTATATTCTCGTCGCCCCAACGAAACAAACCCCAAATAGACCAAATTATACTAACAAATCTTAGTGCATCTTGGTTATTGTAAAGCTTTATAGGGTCTTATCGTCCCCCTAGAACATTTAAGCCTTTTCACTTAAAAGTTAAATTCAAACTCTGTGGATGAGACAGCTTACTTTTTGTCCGACCATTCATACAAGCCTTCAATTAAAAGACTAATGATTATGCTACCTTCGCACGGTCAAGATACCGCGGCCCTTCAATTAATATCAGTGGGCAGGCCAGACTCTATATAACAACCATACAGACATGTTTTTGATAAACAGGCAAAAGTAATATTTGCCGAGTTCCTTAATCGACACCCTACATCTACTATAAATTTTTCTATATTTCAAGATTTATTCATTATAAAAATTTCTACTAATAAAATCAGTTTAACTCTTACACCAATATTATGTAAAAATGTTAACTACCTTTTTAAACCCATATATAAATATTATCACCTAACTTAAATTAGCTAGAACGCTTTATCAGCATGGCTGCTTTCAAGCCTAGCTTAACACTCTATTTATAATTAATTATAAATTATCTATTATAGAAAAAGAAGCTTTTCCCTCCTTTTCTTTCTAAGTATGTAGAATATATTTCCACTAACCCGATAAATTAAATTTAATTCGTTAACAACCAGATATAAAAAATCGACTGGCATTTCACCACTAAAATAAAATTTTAAATCTCATTAAAACGAGAACTTTAATTTTAAATTAACTCTTTTTTTTTCGGGAGAACTTTATTCTAAGCTAAGTTTAATTTTCCCTAATACACAAGGTACGAACTTAAATAACTACTTTGATCAAATTAATTTTTCAATCTATTTCACCTTTCCCTCACAGTACTCTTTTCTATAGCCAAACAACAGTTGTTTTTCGATTCACTCTACTTAACGAATAAGGTTAAAAATAATTTTATTAAACCCTCATTATTAACAATTAATTTTTTTAGCAAGGTTTTATTTTCAAAGCGCATTGATTTGCACAACGAACTTCTCAACGTAAGTGAGATGCTTAACTTATCAAGCTCCGCTTTGAATTTCTAGGTACACTTTCCAGTACACCTACTATGTTACGACTTATCTCGCTTTAATTAACGAGAGCGACGGGCGATGTGTACATAACCTAGAGCTAGAATCGAAAAGCCTTATTAAAACTTCCCTACTATTAAATCCACCTTAATAAAAAGCTATAACTTTTTAATCCGTTTATATCTATCATATTGTAACCCATCTCTACCTTACTATTAGCTGCACCTTGATCTAATATACTAAGAAAAACTTATTACAGTAACTGATTCTTTTTAGAGTTACCTAATAATGACGGTATACAAACTGAATTTACAAAATAAGGTAAGATTCTGCGTGGTTTATCGATTACAGGACAGGTTCCTCTAAATAGACTAGATTACCGCCAAATCCTTTGAGTTTCAAGACAATAACTGTTTAATACCCAGGTATTTTCATTTAAAGTAAAGAGTAACAGGGTATCTAATCCTGGTCCATACCTTCACCTTAACAGCTTCAGAATTAGCTCACCCCCAAACAATCTACCCACTAAAAAATCGATTTCACCCTTTATTAGTACAGACTTTAATGGTAAATAAGCTTTCACTTAACTATTTTTAACCAATCTTCTCTTAATTTGCCCCTTAGTATAACCGCGGCTGCTGGCACAAAATTTCGCCGGACACTAATAATCAAGATTGCCAATTCTAACTTGCATTTATAATTAGCACTAGGTACTGAGAATTATCTTATTATAAGAAACCTTAAAACATTATTTGAAAGAATATTTAATAACTTCTAATACTTTGGCCCGTGAGACCTTACATGTACCTTCAACCTGAAAATAAGAGAATAAGCCAGGATAAAACTTTACTAACCCCATATTTATTAGACCCACCCACACTTAAAAGTTATATTTTTAACATTAATTTTTGAACAAAACACGTACTAGGAACCTAATAAGAAATATTCAATTATTTAAAATTAGAATTTATACCTCCTCGATAGTCTTCCCATTTATATGAGACACAGAGAATTTTATAACTTATTTTTTATACTCTTTCTATCAACAACAAAGATTTTTGAACACAATTCCTCTTAGCATGTGTATAGCTATATCCCAAAAAATAATTATTAGAACCCTATTTTTAGACTATTAAAGAATTTTTAGAATTATATCTTACACACTAAACGTTTTTTAGAAAAAATTATAATGTATACATTTAAATAGTAGTTATATTTATTTATCAATTAATGAGTTCATACATAATTACCTAATTAATAATTTTAATTTTTTAATAATAAATAATAATTAATATTAAATGAAACTTTAATAAATGTTTGAAAAGTATATTTAAAGATCTCGTTATAAACTATTATACTATCTAAATCATATTAAAAATTAAAGATTATTTTAGTTAAAATAAATCATTATATATTAAGATAAAGAATTATTTTATTTAAGAAATATTCTTTAAAATGTAGACTACAAGTAGTGTAAATACTTGTAGTTAAATTAATTGTATTTTAAGTTATTATTATATAGACTAGTTAATAAATTTAGGTTACGTCTTATAATTTAGTAAGACTATTAATTAAGATCTAAAATACTGTCTTTTAGAATATAAAACTAAGTTATTCCTGTAGGAACTTAGTTTTATTCTATAAAAAGACAGTATTTTTAATTTAATCAATAAGATTTAAATCTTTACTCTTTAATTATATAAATAAACTTAGATTTAAATATTTGTAGATAATCATCTAAAAATTTATAAATGTTCTATATTTATATTTTTATTATTTTGAGGGTCTACCTTTTGTTAGATTAATTTTCGAAAATTAATGCTTAATTAAAATCAAGTTAGAATTTATTTCTTTTTTTTTTAAGCATTCACATAAAATGAAGTGCCTGAAAAAGGATTATCTTGATAGGATAAATTATATAGGACCCGCCCTATCTTCATTACCTTCCCAAATTACACTCAATGGAATCGACACCATTCCCCCAAAGATCAAAGCTTTGTGTGCACTTTACACCAGAGTATAGTCTGACCAGTTTACGCTTATAAAAAGATAAGCTAAGTAAGCTCGTGGGCTCATACCCCATCTATGAGGGTTAACTCCCTCTCTTTTTAATTTCACTATCTTCATCTCAGTTATTATTTTTATCCACTCTTTTATTAGGAACAATATTATCTATCTCCTCTTCTTCTTGATTTGGGGCATGAGTAGGGCTTGAATTAAACCTTCTATCTTTTATCCCACTCGTATCTACAAAAAACAATCAATATTCATCAGAGGCCGCCCTTAAATATTTCTTAATTCAAGCTCTTGGTTCCTCAGTAATTATTATATCAGCCTCCTTGGCACTCTTATCCACCAGATCAGCAAGTTTTTTATTTGTTATTGCCCTTCTATTAAAAGCCGGGGCCGCTCCCTTTCACTTCTGGTTTCCAAGAGTAATAGAAGGTCTTCAATGGCCACAAGCGATCCTCTTAATAACCATCCAAAAAATTGCCCCTATATCCCTTCTCTCTTATGCTTCCTTTGAACACACTTTCTCGATCTTTATGGCAGCAGCCGGTCTCTCAGCTTTAGTGGGTGCTGTTGGGGGAATGAATCAAACTCTCTTACGAAAAATTATAGCTTATTCTTCGATTAACCACATAGCATGAATAATAATGGCTATTTTAGTAAGAGAAACAAGATGACTCATCTACTTCATATTTTACTCATTTATTTCTTCTTCAATCGCCCTTCTCTTCAACTACCAGGAAGCCTTCCACATCTCTCACATCGTTAACCACACTAGCCACTCTTCTCAACTTAAACTATTAACCTTTACATCTCTTTTATCTTTAGGTGGTCTCCCACCTTTTACCGGATTTATCCCCAAATGATTTATTATCCAAGAAATAATTTCGGCTGGTTTGTTTTCTATCTTAGCAATTTTGCTAGCTAGAGCTTTAATTACACTATTTTACTACTTACGAATTTCCATAAGAGCTTTTACAATCTCATCACCCAAAACAAAATGAAATATCAAAATAAAAAGCTCTTCGTACTTAACTCCAGCTATGTTATATTTAAATCTGTTCGGTCTTTTAGCTCCAAGCCTTGCGGCACTAATCGTTTAAAGCTTTAAGTTATCTAAACTAGTAGCCTTCAAAGCTATCTAAAAGAGTTTTAATCTCTTAAGCTTTAAGCTCTGGCGTTAAACGCATCTTCAGAATTGCAGTCTGACGTCTTATAATTCCACTACAAAGCCATGATAAAAGGATTTCACTCCGTGTATAGATTTACAGTCTATCGCCTATAAACTCAGCCATATTATCTAAT